AATATCTTTGATACGTTATTCACAACAATCGGATTTTCGACGAAATATAATAAAAGGTTCTATCCGTGCCCAAAGGAAGAAAATCAGTATTGGAAAACTTTTTCAAGCAAATGTGCATTCCCCACTCTTTTTGGACAGGATAAAAAAATCCCTTCCCCCTTTTTTTGATCTATCTGAACTAATCAAACTTTTTTTAAAAAATTCTAGAGTAAGAAAAGGAGCCGAATGTAAAATTTTGGATTATACAAAAGAACAGAAAAAAAAGGACGAAAAAAAGGAAAAAGACAAAAAAACCGAAAAAGAACGAATAGAAATAGCAGAAATATGGGATAGCATTCCACTTACTCAAGTAATAAGAGGTTTCATGTTAATAACTCAATCAACTCTTAGAAAATATATTACATTACCTTCATTGATAATAGCCAAAAATATTGGACGTATACTATTATTGCAAGCTCCCGAGTGGTCTGAGGATTTTAAGGAATGGAATAACGAAATGTATGTTAAATGTACCTATAACGGTGTTCAATTATCCGAAACCGAATTTCCTCAAAATTGGTTACTAGACGGGATTCAGATAAAGATCCTATATCCTTTCTGTCTGAAACCTTGGCATAGATCTAAGTCAAGAATCTTTCATATAGATCAAATGAAAAAAAAGGAGCAAAAATCAGATTTTTGTTTTTTAACAGTTTTGGGAATGGAGACTGAACTTCCTTTTGGTTTTCCCAGAAAAAAAAATTCTTTTTTTGAACCGATTATTAAGGAATTAAAAAAAAAAATAGCAAAATTGAAAAAAAAATACTCTATAGTTCTAAAAATTTTAAAAAAAAGAACAAAACCCTTTCTAAATATCTTAAAAAAAAAATGGCTTATTCTTATTAAAGTTATTCTATTTTTAAAAAGAATAATAAAAGAACTCTCAAAAATAAATCCAATTCTATTTTTTAGATTCAAAAAAGTATCTAAATTAAGTGAAACTAAAAAAGAAAAAGATTTTCAAATAATCCCCAATCAGAAAATTAATGAATCATTTAATAAACTTCAATCTACAAATTGGACAAATTATTTACTGATAGAAAAAAAAATGAAAGATCTAATTGCTAGAACAAGCACACTAAGAAATGAAATAGAAAGAATAAACCAAGAGAAAACAAAAGGAATTCCGGAAATAAACATTAGACATAATAGAACAAGTTTGAATCTTAAAAGATTCAAATCACAATTTTTTTTTTTAAAAATATTAAAAAGAAGAAATACTCGAGTCGTTCGTAAATTCTATTATTTAAAAAAAAAAATTACTGAAAAAATCTACATGAATTTCTTTTTTTCTATCATTACTATTCGTAGAATAAACATGCAACTTTTTATTGACAAAAAAAAAACGGAAAAATACATTTCCAATAATCAAAGCAATGAAACAAAATTTGAGAAACCAAATCAAATTACATTTTTTTTCAATAGAAAAAAGTGGAATATTCTTAATAAGAATTTACATAATTTTTATGATTTAACCTCCTTGTCACAAGCATATGTCTTTTACAAATTATCAAAAATACCCGCTCTTAACTTATACTTGTATAAGTTAAGACCTATTCTTGAATATCATGGAACTTCTTTGTTTCTTAAAACTTCACTAAAAAATTATTTTGAACCACAAAAACTATTTTATTCTGAATTAAAACAAAAGAAACCTAAAAATTTTGAAAAAAATCAATGGCAAAGCTGGTTACAAAGTCATTTTCAATACAATTTTTCTGCGATTACCTGGTCTAGATTAAGACCACAAAGATGCCGAAATAGAATCAATAAACGTGATACAATTCAACAACAAAATTTAAACAAACAGTATTTTGATGAAAAAAGTCCATTTTTTTATTACAAAAAAGAAAATTATTACAAAGTCTATCCATTACCAACTAAAAAAGCAAATTTTCAAAAATATAAAAGATATAATATTTTAACCTATAGATTTATTAATTATGAACATAAAAGGGAGCCGTCTATTTATAGCTCAACATTTCAAAAAACAAAGAATTCTTATAATTACAACACACATAAAAACAATATTTTTGAAATATTTGAATTAGGCGATAGCCCTATTAATTTTTTTGTAATAAAAAATGATATTAGGAATAGGGAAAAAAATCCGGATAGAAAATATTTTGATTGGGAAATTTTCCATTTTTGTCTTAGAAAGACAATCGATATTGTAACTTGGATCAAGATCGATATCAATAGTAATAAAAATACTCAAACCGGGGCTAAAAATTATCAAATAATTCCAAAGTTTGATAAAAAAAACAGTTTTTTTCTTATGATTGATACAAAAATCAATTCACTAAAAAAAAAAAAAAAAATTTATGATTGGATGGGGATGAATAAAAAAATACTAAGTGATTCCATATTGGATTTCAAACGTTGGTTTTTCCCAGAATTTATACTACTTTATAATACATATAAAATGAAACCATGGGGTATACCAAGCAAATTGCTGCTT